TACACCGCTGCTCAATACCTTAGTGGATCAACTATATTACATAAGTGGATTCCTAATGCTTATCTCATATCATGGCATTAATAAGCAGTTATTATTGTCTCGGCCCAAAACCTTGCTAATTGATCTTTACGATGCTTGCTCTATCAATTAGATCCTTTATCCATAGAATAAAACAGCTAGGCATATTTCTTTCTTCACTTTTAATTTAAACTTATATGAAGTTTCTTTCTTTGCTACAGCTGATAAAAATCGTTGTTTTAGACGATTCATATGTAGAAAGCCCGTTTTGTTTCTAGTATTTACTAGCGGATTTAATCCTTCTTTCCTTTTTTCTTTCTATAGTGGAGATAGTCGCACGTAATGACAGATCACAGCCATATTATTAAAAGCTTGTGGTAAGAACGGATTTCGTTCTAGCGCTCGGAAATAATATTCCAGAGCTTTCGTATGTTCTCCGTTACTTGTGTGGATAAGTCCTATGTTATAGAGTATATAACTTCGATCATAGGGATCAATTTCTAGTCGCATAGCTTCATAATAATTCTGTAAAGCTTCCGCATAATTTCCTTCGGATTGAGCCGACATCCGTTACGGTCGTCATTCAATTCAAAGAATCTCCGTTCCAGAACCGTACATGAGATTTTCATCTCATACGGCTCCTCTTTTATGTGCATAATGAAAATAAAACAGGGGAAAAAAGATGAAAATATTATCATTATGAACTGAGCAGGGCTAGTGTTTTTACAAGAAATCTCTAGCCAACCTTACTGCAAGAGATCTTTTCTTAAGATCAAACGTGTTGATACTAGATAGAGATGATAACTCCAACAATTTATTTGTTCTAAACGCCTTAGAATTTCCAGGAATTAGTCACTTCAACAGCCTTCGATGGTTATACAGGTATCCAAAATACAAACGAGATGGATGTTTGTTGTCCCGACCATTCTTGTTAGTTCCGATCCTGATAAGGATCGGGATAATTTATAACAAAGTTTTCGTGTTGTTGATTCCTATGTGTAGTGCTTCTTCCCCTATGTGACCTATTGGTACTGGTGGAGTAGGATTGACCTGTAAATACAGAACCTATAGGTGTAGCCTTTCGCTCAATACTAGAGTCGACAATTAAACCGTAGCATCCGAGGTTGCATTAATGGAGGATACACGACAGAAGGAATTGTTCTATTTCCAAACTTTACCTTCAACAAGCGTAGATTTTTTTTTTCAAAATTTTTATTTCTATCCCGATCCCAAATCATGTGTCTTTTTCGTAAGATTGAGAGCAATAAAAAAGAATCAAATCGCACCATCTCTGTAATAGGTAAATGCCTCTTTTTCTCCTGAAGTTGTCGGAATTATTCGTAATAAGATATTGGCTATAATTGAAAAGGTCTTATCAATAAAATTTCCATTTATACGCGATCTAGGCATAGGTAGCAATCCATTCTATAATTATTCTCATTACCTCTCGTGGTAAACCCATCCCACAAAGAAAAGAATTGTACAGTACGAAATAACATAAAAACAGATTCATTAATAAAAAAGATATGAGCCCTGTATTTATATTTATTCAAATTGTTCCTTTTTGACAGGAATCAAAAAAAAACAAAGAAATAAATATTGGAGTACGCTTCGATTTCATCCTAATGTAAATGGAGTAGTATACCAACAAAAGAAAGTATTCAATTTCATTGAAGTTACAGATGAGAATAACGAAAAATTTTTTTATTGAATTCTCATCCAAAGAAGAAAAAAAGATCGAATAACCATTCTATGATGAAAAAACCCGCCCGTTTTATTTTGTATGCATAGGAGATATACACTATACAATCAACTATATATATATATATATAATTTTTCTGAATACTAGACTGGAAAGGAATTTGAGAATTCTTAAGATATAAGATATGGAATTATAGTCTAAATAGAATCGTGATCTAAAGAGATCCATTAACCTAAGTGCAAAAATAGACCCATCAATCGGCGGATTCGTTATAATTTAGTGATTGCCTTCGGTACCGGTATAAAATAATAGAAAAAGAGGCGAAGGCTGGTTTTGCAAACATTAATAGAATGTTTCTAACAGTAGAAAGATCTTTCTTTGACTTTGATGAAAATTTATATATTTTTTATAGTTATAATTAGTTAATTGGTCGTTCCTATCCAATAATATACTAGTACCGGCTCGCTATTCACTCGGTTTTTGGGTCATAATCATTATGTAGGAGAGATGGCCGAGTGGTTGAAGGCGTAGCATTGGAACTGCTATGTAGGCTTTTGTTTACCGAGGGTTCGAATCCCTCTCTTTCCGTACCTTCATCTAATTCACTGATCTTACTAACCAAAAGAGTAAAATATATAAAATTATATTCCAACACAAAACAGTTAGACCATTCTTTGATATATATTGATATATATATATATTTTATTCCTAATTACTGTGTCACGGAAAATACTGAAAGGAAAAGAGTAGACAAGGAATGAAAACCTCCCTCCCGTTCTATGATACCTAAATCGGAGAAAAATCCGGATCAAACTCTTATTTATCTTAACCTTAGGTTAATTTACTTCGACGAAAGGGATCAAAATTGTCCGAACCCTTGTGATTTTTTATTTTATTTTCGTTAGGTTTAGGTCTGGCGCGAATAATATTCTACGACTAGCAATTCATTTATTTTCAAACCGACCCATTTACTATCTATTATTTGATTGACTAATCCTTTATATTGGAATGGTTGAAGAGTCAAATGTTTTGGCATTTCGTCCTGAGAGGATGAATCGAAAGAATTTTGAATCAAAGCTCTAGAGTTTTGTTCATCCCTCGCCGTAATAATATCTCGGGGTTTGCAGCGATAACTTGGTATATCTACTATACGACCATTGACTAAAATATGTCTATGGTTAACCAATTGACGGGCTCCAGGAATAGTCGGAGCCATACCCAATCGAAAAAGGATGTTATCCAAGCGCATTTCAAGTAATTGGAGTAAAATCTGACCTGTTGACCCCTTGGCTTTGCCAGCGATACGAACGTATTTAAGTAATTGTCGTTCTGTAAGACCATAATGAAAACGCAACTTTTGTTTTTCTTCTAGACGAATACGATATTGAGATTTTTTACCGGAACGTGATTGGTTTCTAAGATCACTTCCGGCTCTAGGCCTTTTATTAGTTAGTCCCGGTAAAGCTCCCAGGCGGCGTATTTTTTTGAAACGAGGTCCCCGGTAACGCGACATAAAGACTCCTTATTCTTATTTATATTTTTATATTGAATTCTTATTGATGAAATTTCATTTTACAGAATAAACCTAAACTAAAACTGAACTAAATGATAAATGAAGCGAAGTTTACGGAAGTAGTGTACTTGTACTCTAAAGAATAATTAGATGAATAAATATCCAGACCCTTCTATTTCTATTCTATATATATATTCTATATATATTCTATATAAATAAAGATTCTATATAGATAAAAAATAGATAAAAGGGATTCTTTTCATGGCATAGTTGTAAGTTCCTATAAGATAAAAAATATATTTTTCAATATTATTTGATTTCGGATTTAAAAAGGGCATTCTCAATCATGTAAAAACTCGAAGAAAATAAATAGAGAAAAGCCGGCTATCGGAATCGAACCGATGACCATCGCATTACAAATGCGATGCTCTAACCTCTGAGCTAAGCAGGCTCACATAAGATAAATTCTACCTGCAAGGGGATTCAATAAACTATTGTTAGCTATTAATTAATATTTGCCTTCTTGGCGATTACTATTAGCTAGTCATAATGAATATGACTATCGAAAAAATATAATATAGGATTGAAAGGAAATATACTCATACTTACCATACACCCTAGAATATAACGATTAATCTATCGATATATAATTTTTGTTTTTTTCTCACATCACAATTATATAGTACAATTCTATAATATAGCATTTAATATTAAAAAATATTCGATTCGATCTATTTTTAGATTAAATCATTTTTGTTTTTGCTTTCAAATGATATTTGAAAGTCTTTTTATTACACTTCTATATTTTATTGCATATCATATATATATATATTTTTTTTCTAAATGGAATGATTTGTTTTAAATAATTAGAAATTATTGCGCTTTGATTCGTAAAGATGGAAGCTCAGACAAAAAAAAGAATCGACCGTTCAAGTATTCCAAATTGCATGGGAAAAACGAGCATAAGAGAGACATATATACGTGGTATATCTACATCTATATTGAATTGCAGATACAGAAATGATAGAATCGTTTCTGATTGGACCAAATGCGGGTGCGGGTTTCCTATAGAAGATGAAAGAAGATAGCCAAGAAATCAAAGGGGAGAAAAACTTTTTCGAGATAGGAATCAGTATTTAATGAATTCAACGGTTCCAGCAGAAATGAAATAAAAAAGAGAACGACATCTCAATAAAAATGAGATCCTAATCTCAAAACAAAAAGGGGATATGGCGAAATTGGTAGACGCTGCGGACTTAATTGGATTGAGCCTTGGTATGGAAACCTACTAAGTGAGAACTTTCAAATTCAGAGAAACCCCGGAATTAATAAAAATGGGCAATCCTGAGCCAAATCCTATTTTCCAAAAACAAACAAAGGCCCAGAAGGTGAAAAAAGGATAGGTGCAGAGACTCAATGGAAGCTGTTCTAACAAATGGAATTGACTGTGTTGCATTGGTAGAGGAATCCTTCCATTGAAACTTCCGAAAAGATGAAGGATATACGTATATACATACGTATACGTACTGAAATACTCTATCAAATGATTAATGACGACCTTAATCTGTATTTTTCTATGAAAAAGGGAAAAATTGTTGTGAATCGATTACATATTGAAGAAAGAATCGAATATTCATTGATCAAAGCATTCACCACACAGTCTGATAGTTCTTTTGCAGAACTAATTAATCGGACGAGAATAAAGATAGAGTCCCATTCTACATGTCAATACCGGCAACAATGAAATTTATAGTAAGAGGAAAATCC